AAACATCTCGAAACAAGGTTCTAGCACCATGCCAAATGTGTCCGAAGAAGAAGAGCAAAGCAAACGAAGCATGTCCAAAAGTAAACCAACCCCGTGGACTGCTACGAAAAACACCATCGGATTTCAAAGTAGCACGATCTAATTCAAAAATCTCACCCAATTGAGCACGTCTAGCATATTTTTTCACAGTAGCGGGATCGCTATAACTGACTCCGTTGAGTTCGCCGCCATAGAACTCGACAGTTACACCTACTTGTTCGACACTATATTTAGATTCCGCCCTTCTAAAAGGAACATCGGCTCTAACAATTCCGTCTCCGTCTACCAAAACAACCGGAAATGTTTCAAAAAAAGTAGGCATACGACGTACAAAAAGTTCGCGCCCCTCTTTATCTCTAAAGATAGGATGTCCTAACCACCCAACAGCTATTCCATCCCCGTTGTCCATTGAGCCCGCTCTGAATAACCCCCCCTTTGCCGGATTATTGCCGATGTAATCATAAAAAGCTAGTTTTTCGGGAATTTTAGACCAAGCTTCAGATAAACTTTGATTTTCAGCCAACCCAGCACCAATTCTTCGATATATTTCTTGTTGGAAGTATCCTTGATCCCATTGATAACGAGTGGGACCAAATAATTCAATCGGGGTAGTTGCTGAACCATACCACATAGTTCCAGCAACTACAAAAGCGGCAAAAAAGACAGCAGCAATACTACTGGAAAGGACGGTTTCAATATTTCCCATACGTAATCCTTTGTATAGGCGTTGAGGTGGACGTACACTAAGATGGAATAGACCCGCCAATATGCCCAAGGTCCCTGCTGCAATATGATGAGAGGCTATTCCTCCCGGAACAAAAGGATCAAAACCCTCCACACCCCACGCTGGATTTACGGATTGTACCCTTCCAGTTAGTCCATAAGGATCGGACACCCATATTCCAGGACCATACAATCCTGTTACATGAAATGCACCAAAACCAAAGCAAGCCACCCCTGATAGAAATAAATGAATTCCAAAGATCTTAGGCAAATCCAAAGAGGGTTTTCCTGTACGTTCATCAGTAAATATTTCTAGATCCCAATACACCCAATGCCAGATAGCTGCCAAAAAGCACAAGCCCGAAAACACAATATGTGCCCCGGCCACACCTTCGTAACTCCAAATACCCGGATTCGTTACAGTACCCCCTGTGATACTCCAACCGCCCCATGAATTGGTTATTCCTAAACGAGTCATGAAGGGTATAACGAACATACCCTGTCTCCACATTGGATCAAGAACAGGATCAGAAGGATCAAAAACTGCTAATTCGTATAGAGCCATCGAACCGGCCCAACCAGCAACCAGAGCTGTATGCATTATATGGACAGAAATCAAACGACCGGGATCATTCAATACGACGGTATGAACACGATACCAAGGCAAACCCATGGAAATACCCCTTTATCAATGAAAAATAGACACAATGTAACTTTATTGCATTGGAAAAAACTATGCTGTGGACCCTCTTTTTAGTGGATTATCTTGGGGAAAGAATTAATATTTGTTTGATTTGTTTGATTCTTTTCAATTACTTTTAGTAATAATGAAACTATTTTGTTCGTAGGAACAAAAAGAAGCAGATCTATTCTACACCCGATAAGTACCAATACGCAATGGTAGGGGAGTTGATACCATTTTATATGAGTGAATGCATATATATATTTGTTCATCATTCAAAGGACTTATTTGTAATAATTTTCCTTTATTCATTTTGTCTTCTTTATCTTTATCTTTTTTTATAAACTTAGTCAATCTATGGATAAAATATGATAAAGGCCAATATTAGTAGGACACTAAATCCATTGTTACGCTTTCACATCAAAGTGAGATATAGTACTTAATTTTTCTTTTATTTAATGCCTATTGGTGTTCCAAGAGTACCTTTTCGAAGTCCTGGAGAGGAAGATGCATTGTGGATTGACGTATAGTGCGACTTGTCAGATATATTGGGTCATATGGTATTTCCCCATTCTCTTCCCCGATCGAGATATCCTCCCCTTCGCCCAAGAAAGATTGATTGAATTATCAAAAATTTGGAGCGTGAAGTTCAATTAGATCCATTTTTTCGGGAGGGTATACAGATTAATATTATCAATTAGAATAATTTATGGTTATCTTGGTTAGGCCAATAAAATGAAGTATCCAGGCTCCGTTTAGAAAAAAACCGGTAAAAAATCTATTTATGATTACTATTTCTATCATATTCTATTTCTTTATATATTTATAATAGAAGTGATCTCAAACTGTTAATCAATCGAGTAATATGATGAATGCATTGAATATCTGTTGTAAGACATGAAATAAATTGTAAAAAGGAAGTCGTAGCAAAAGGACGTGGTATTGGGGCATTTGTCATATATGTGCAAATCCAAATCGGGCGGATCTTTACTCGGAGTAGAGCATAAACCTAAAAAAATTGAAGAAGCCCATTCAGGAACAAGAAAATTACATCGCGATTGAGATTGTATCTCGATGAAACAATACATCAATGAAAAGTTAGTTAGATAAATTTAGTAATTTTTTTTTATAGATAAACAAAACAGGCCAAAACCCATCTTTTTTGAAAAATGAAAGAAAAGCCCCTTTTTATAAGTTAAAAGCCTGGTATGAAAAAAAAAAAAAATAAAAGAAAGCGCTAGAATCTACATCTACACATTGATTCTTTTTTTTTTTTCGTTATTTTTGTTGAACCGTATGCATCAAAAGGTGCATGTACGGTTTCTAAGGGATACAACTTTATCCCAATCAACCGACTTTATCGAGAACGATTACTTTTTTTAGGCCAAGGGGTTGATAGCGAGATCTCGAATCAACTTATTGGTCTTATGGTATATCTCAGTATAGAGGATGATACCAAAGATCTATATTTGTTTATAAATTCTCCTGGCGGATGGGTAATACCCGGAGTAGCTATTTATGATACTATGCAATTTGTGCGACCAGATATACAGACAATATGCATGGGATTAGCCGCTTCAATGGGATCTTTTATTCTGGTCGGAGGAGAAATTACCAAACGTCTAGCATTCCCTCACGCTTGGCGCCAATGAGTTTTTTATTTGATTTGAGAGAAAAAAGAAGACTATGCCTTCGCGCTATATGAAATATGAATATTAAGTAATAATAGCATGGCACTTCGAATTCGATATGATAAATTTTTTTAACCCTTAAATTATGTATCGAAAGAGTAGTATGAGATAAAAGGTATTTCCGATTTTATCTAATCTATCGGGAGGCCTATTTCAGCGTCACAAACTTTTTTGTTTTCACGCCGGGAGGCTCTTAACAATATTTAGGTTATGAAAGAATATGAAAATAAAAAAAATCTTGTTTTTTTATTTGAAAAAAAAAAAAAAGAAACTTTGGGATTGCTAAATAACAGACGAAATAAATATATAAAGCAACGGAGCCATCATAGTATTTTTGAACTACTCCAAAAACAAAAAGAAGGGTGGTTATTGGATCATTTACCAACCCGAGTCTGATAGACCCTATATTTAATTTATTTGATATTTAAGTGATATTTAAGTAAGGTAAAAACGAATTCCATTATAGAGCCGTATGCAATGCGTAAAAGATGCCTGTACGGTTGTTCAATTATATATTTTATTATTCTTTATCTCTTCACCTTATCATCATGCGAGATAGAATAAACATTTATTATGTTATATCATCAGGGTAATGATCCATCAACCTGCTAGTTCTTTTTATGAGGCACAGACGGGAGAATTTATCTTGGAAGCGGAAGAACTTTTGAAGCTGCGCGAAACCGTCACAAGGGTTTATGTACAAAGGACAGGCAAACCCTTATGGGTTGTATCCGAAGATATGGAAAGAGATGTTTTTATGTCAGCAACAGAAGCCCAAGCTCATGGAATTGTTGATCTTGTAGCGACTGAATAAAAAAGAAAAAATAACAAAAATTTCAGACGAATTGGTGATTTGAGATTTTATCTTCTTACCGGATTTAATATTCTATTCATTAATCTATTAATATAGAAATAAAATAATTCATAATCATCCGGTTAAGATCGATCTAAACCAGCCCATTATGTATATGATTCAATATGCCAACTATTAAACAACTTATTAGAAACACAAGACAGCCAATCAGAAATGTCACGAAATCCCCCGCTCTTGGGGGATGTCCTCAGCGACGAGGAACATGTACTAGGGTGTATGTGCGACTCGTTCAGATCATGGGCTAGGACAAAAGAAAGAAAACAATTGATCCAGTATCAACGATCAGTACCAGTGAATAGACTAGAATGGAAGAACTCCATTCAATATCTAAAAATCAAAAAGATCTATCCTTCTATTGTGGTATCAAATGTATGGTTTCCGTTGGTGCAAATCCAATCAACTCCGTTTTAAATTTAAGATGAGAAAGAATTCTCCATTGATAGCAAATGATATCCATTAAGCAGGGGAAATACTATTTTAAAAAGCAGAAAAATTATGCCTTACTCTTGCAAGAACGGACTAACAGGGTCAGCTACTCAGCTAATCTTCATAATTAAATACCGTTACTGTATAAGTAGATCTCATTGTGAAAGACCTCGTACTGGATAATTATGGGTAGAGCCAAAGAGTGTGAACTGTACAAGTTAACAATAACATTGATTAAATGAAAGAAGGGCTCCGGTGTATAGAGAGGACCTCACCGTTTAAGAAGTAACCATAGAAACGATGGAACCCACTATATCCATTTATATTTACTACTTTTATGTGTTTTTGATACCTAATATCAATACAATTTTTTCTAGGCATTTCACCTAGAAAAAAAAAAAAAAAATAGTGGTCGGGAAGGTTATAGTAGCAAAAGCCATTGGAATTCAAATTTTATACATTGGAAGAATCCGTTTTGTTATTAATAGACTAGGATACGGGAAGGGAATAACTGAAAGAAAGGAAATCGATTAGTTATTCATCAAAGTTTCATTTATTCAATGACCAGAATTAAACGAGGGTATATAGCTCGAAGACGTAGAACAAAAATTCGTTTATTTGCATCAACCTTTCGAGGGGCTCATTCAAGACTTACTCGTACTATTACTCAACAGAAAATAAGAGCTTTGGTTTCGGCTCATCGGGATAGAGGTAGACAAAAGAGAGATTTTCGTCGGTTGTGGATCACTCGGATAAATGCAGTAATTCGCGAGAATAAAGTATACTTCAGTTATAGTAAATTTATACACAATCTGTACAAGAGACAGTTACTTCTTAATCGTAAAATACTTGCACAAATAGCTATATTAAATAAGAGTTGTCTTTATATGATTTCCAATGAGATCATAAAATAAAGAGATTGGAAGGAATCCGTTGGAATAGTTTAAATGGAGTTCCCTGGAGAATGAACTCTGGGAAGGTAGAGTAGAAATTAGTATGATAAAATATGATAAAGTCATCAAAATGAAGAAAGACGTTAAATAAAAAATATTTATTCCTCTTCTCCCATTTTTTTTCTTACGACAGGACATTTCGATTTTACGATTTTTCGAACAAAAAAAAAAACGTCAATCCGCATTTGAGTTTGGATTGGAATTTTATTTTGATTCAATTCAATTGAAGAGTCAACCTATTTTTTTTCTGGTTCTAAGACCAGCAGCTCTAGCGGTTGACTCGCTTCTTTCAAATTGTTTCTCATTATTAAGAAAAGGTAACGGAGATAAAATACGAGCTTGTTTTATAGCAATAGTAATTAATCGTTGTTGTTTTAAGGTCAATCTATTCACCCGTCTAGATAATATTTTTCCTTGTTCGCTAATAAATCGACTAATTAAACTCATGTTTCTATAATCAATTCGATCCCCCGATTGGATCGGAGGCAAACGCCTACGAAAAGATCGCTTAGATTTAAGAAAGATTCGCTTGGATTTATCCATGGTTTGTTTATTCCTTATCCTGAAAATCCCAATCCTATTTCTTAATTCTACATCATCTTTGATCCGATTGAAATAGGATTTGGTTTGTTTATATTTATTTGTTTCTATTTAAATAAATAAAAAAAAAAATTTAAATAAATTATATATATATATTGTTATATATAATATGTAATTTTTCATCTTCCTTGGAAGACTGACACACGAGCGATCGGTTCGATCTATTTCTTTATCTCCCCATGAATCGTATGTTTGTAACAACAGGGACAGAATTTTCTCAATTCCAATCGACTAGGCGTATTGTGTCGATTCTTTTGAGTAATATATCTGGAAATGCCCATTGATTCCTTATTAACACGATTTCGAACACAACTGGTACATTCCAAAATAACCGTTACTCGGACATCTTTACCCTTAGCCATGAACCTCCTTTGGTTTTTGATTCACTCAATTCTTTAATTTTCCGACCCGAAGCAAGGAAGAAGAAAGGACACAAAAATAGAAGCAGGTAACTCGAAATAAAATTATGAAAGAAATATTTTGTTGCAATCAATATAGTAATAAATAATAAGTAATATAATGATTTCTAACTATATTTCTAATTTTTAATTGCCGTACAGTATTTCATTTTCAGTTAAGTATCTTGTATGATATTGTTGCCCCAACCACCGCATTTCCGTTCTATTATTAATTTAATTTGAGCCTGAGCCCGAGTTCATAGTTTCACTGAGGGTGAAACCGCTTTTTCTTTGTTTTTTTTTTTTTAGAAAGAATAAGTAAAAAAAGAAAAAACAAAGAAAAAAAGAAGGGAGGGGTAGGGATTAGTTACAGATATTTGATTGTATCTCTAATCTTCTTCCCCCTTCCCATATCAATAGCTAGAATGAAAAAAAGGGGAATATCAACGCATCCGGAAAAAAACGATTGATCTCTATCAATAAACCTGCTAAAGCCCCGAACCATAGAGTACTTACTACCGGTGCCACGGAGAGATATGTTTTTAGATCTCGCATTTTAAAAACTCCTCTTTCTGTATTCGTTATTGTAATTTTATTGTAATTTGTAATACCTAATGGTAATACATATATGACCGGATGTGTATATGTAGTTAATGACTTACCACTTGTACGCGGAGTTCCTAATTCAAATTGAAATGTACAAAATAGATATTTATTTAAAGAAAAAAATACGTCCATTTCCGCCTTAAATTCCTAAAAAATATTAATTTTTTGTGGTAGATTTCATATTTATTTCATACTTTATATAAGTCTTTTACCATATTATATGTTTGTTATATGATATATGAGACCAAAAGGAAGAAGGAAGAAATGATAAGATAGTTTGTGTATATCAATGTAGGAAATAAAGATGTGGAAAACAAGGCAGGGATTCTCTACAATGACACTGTAGACCAATTGAAAGGGATGTAGCGCAGTTTGGTAGCGCGTTTGTTTTGGGTACAAAATGTCACGGGTTCAAATCCTGTCATCCCTACCTATTACTTATCTTCTGAGCAGTAACGAGGGATCAATTGAGATCAATTAATAAAATTGTACATATTTAATTAAATAA